AAGAGCCGACTTATTCTTATTCATTATAAAAAATATATTATAATAAAAAAATAGAATAAACAAACGTTCAAAATTTATAACTCTAATTATTCTAACTCATAAGAATAACAACTTATTAGCATCAAATTATACGGTTTTTTTATTATGAGTTTTTCTAAATACTATAAATACTAATAGAAGAAATATCTGTATTCTCCAAATATGAATACTAAGAAAGGAGGGTTACGAAAATCCTGAAAGCCCCCTATCGGATTTGAACCGATGACTTACGCCTTACCATGGCGTTACTCTACCACTGAGTTAAAAGGGCCTTTTTTTTCAATTCCTGACTGAGTCAATATACGTATGTATAGAATATATGTACATATATTCTATACATACGTATATGCAATAGACTCATAACGGGTTGTGGAATAGTCTGTTTTTGTTTACCTAGTATAGTTAAAAAGAAAAGGGTTATTGATATCAATGCAATAAATTGTTTCAATTTCACAATGGCCCTAATTACTTTTATTGAATTTCACCCATCCGAACTTAATTCACTTGATACATGTACTTCCCAATTTGATTTAGGCATAGATTCCAAGATCTTTCATCGAATCATATGATCAAGAGATTCTACTTGTCTTCTGAACCAAATTTATTAGGTAAAAATTTGTAGCTTACTTTTTTATTCCGGATTTCCATTTCTCTTTTTAAAATTTCCTAGTTTAGTGGGGAGATATAGATAGGTATATATCATCTTAACAAAGGTAAATCAATGAATGAAAAGTCGAAGAAATGAAGTTAAAACCTTTTCTTAAAGACAAATTACTCCATGCAAGTATCTTAAACTTCATATTCTTTTATATTGACAATTTAGAAAAACTAGTCATATTATGAGCATAGTATGGGTCGGTCAGGAAAACATGCCCCCATCGTCTAGTGGTTCAGGACATCTCTCTTTCAAGGAGGCAGCGGGGATTCGACTTCCCCTGGGGGTAGGGTACTATGAAAGGAAGTTGATCATGGATTCTAAATAACCTTAGAAGTGATTGTTCCTGGGTCGATGCCCGAGCGGTTAATGGGGACGGACTGTAAATTCGTTGGCAATATGTCTACGCTGGTTCAAATCCAGCTCGGCCCAAAAAAGCGCTGATCCACCATGAATGGATATAACCCATTTATTTGCCAGAAAGAACGAATACGCAGGAAAAAATTAAAAACTTTCTAATATACCCCTACTGCTATTTTTTTATTTTCTCTTTTTCCTTGAAAAATGGATTCTCAATCGATTTGAGAATAACAACACGGATTACTAGTAATCTGTGTTGTTATCACTAAGCATTCACAGCCCTATCAATAGATACGCGGATCCCTGTTCCAACGCCGTAATTCCAAATAGAGGGGCTTTGCATGAAATCAAAATAATATGGATATACTTTTTAGGGGGATTGTAGTTCAATTGGTAAGAGCACCGCCCTGTCAAGGCGGAAGCTGCGGGTTCGAGCCCCGTCAGTCCCGACGTATTCAATATATACTCAATTCATCCCTTCTTTTTCGGAGAAAAGGGTATAGGGAACAGAATTTCATTCCCAAAAGTAATCTTTAGTTATTTTTTATCATTTATCATCAAACAAATCCGTTCTTTTTTAAATAGTAACAATTGGTGGGAGAGAGACATATGTGAATTAGTACAATTATTGGGGGCAGCATATTCAGAATTCCAGTAGATACTGTACTGCATTTTTTTTATTGCTCCTCATCCTTGTAATGTATAACAATACTATATGTTTATGTTTATTTTTTGACTAGGAGAAGTTTTTGTACTAACATTAGAAAATGAATTAAACATAGTTACCCTGATCGAACCCATTCCGGTTAAACCCATTTTTTGGTTCCAATTATGTGGAATCTTAATTACTAAAAAGAATCTTGTCCCACCGAGCAAGGGAATGCATCCTTTTTTCCTTCGGGTCCAAAGAAATAACCAAAAAAAAGTGAATTTTATGGAATATTCGATCTTTTATACCAAGACCAAGATTCATTTTTGTCAGACTTCTTTAGTTGCTAAGAAAGCTAGATCATTAACCTTCAAAAAGGAATTTCGAACTTAACTCGGTCCTTTTTTCATTTCACGTCGATGGGTTGGTAACCAAAAAAAGTGCCCAAATGGGAAAAAATACTTGATTGGATGATTGTACAAAAAAGGTGATAGATTGTTGGTATATTATAATATAAAAAGTCAAGAAGAGAAAACCAGATAAGAACTAATAAAGTCTTGATTGGATCATTAATCCAAAATACAATTTTTTATTTGGTATGGATAAAGGACCCTCCTATGTTATACTATTCAATTCTTGACAATTAAACCATTTGATAGCTCAGATATTCTTATTTATGATATTGATCTGATTCAATATCATCGCGATGTAATTCATCTCATTGAATTTCCCGGCGAAAGATTGATTCCTCATCTCTATGGGATTAAATCCCGAGTTATTGCGAAATAAAAAAAAGAGAAATAATGATATTATGGAAGTAAATATTCTTGCATTTATTGCTACTGCACTGTTCATTCTAGTTCCTACTGCCTTTTTACTTATCATATATGTAAAAACCATAAGTCAAAATAATTAATTTGAATGAAACTTGACTTCTTATTCTTAGCTCTTAATTAATGATTGAATAAATAAAAAATGAATAAATAAAAGCTTCGTCTTTTGATTTTTAACGAACGACAATCAGCAATATTCTATGAGATCTGATAGTATGGTAGAAAGAAAGATTAATATATTTCTTTCTACCATACTATACTATATAACTTTTTTAGTTTTAGTGAAGTATAGAAAGTCGGCTTCTATCGATTAATATAGATCAATCAAAATATTGATCTTCATATATCCTATATGGAATATGAATTAGGTATATGTAATCTTAATATTACCCTATTCTAATTCTTTGTTTCATCCATTTGATTTGGATTGATTGATTCCAATCAAGCTCAAAAAAGCAAAAGACAACTCTTAGTCTTACCATTCGAATTCCAGGGTTTCTTTTTTGAGTTCAAATATGAACTATGAATCCTGATATACATCCAAAGAATAAAATCAATGAAGTAAAAAGCAATATGGGTATATATAACACCTAGTCATTTTTTTGACATTATGAAGAAGTAATTGGTTACACCACTAACCAAAAATTCAAGGAGTTCCACGGGAACGGAACTTATTCGGATTTAGAAAAGGAGTCGTAAAAATGATTGAACATCAAAAGTACGTATCCATTTCTTTTCAAAAAAGTACTCCTTTCTTTTTCAAAAAGAAGCATTTAAAAGAAATAAAAGGGAATCCGCTCTTACTCATTGTCGATATATGTGGTAAAATTTGGTTGGTTTATGAATTTAGTAAGAATTCGGTTGGAATCTCTTTCTGTATACTCTTTACTCTCGGAATACGAGCAGAGCAGGAGAATCCGTTGAAATATCTGTTTGATTGAAAAAAGAGTATTAGTCATATAGTACATTAATTACTATACCAGACCAGAATACAATAGAACTTTGAAATAAAGATGTTTGAATTAAATAAACAAATGTAATAATTTAAAGCGCTTTACAGAACTATCTAGAAAACAATTGAGAAAGTTTGATTCATCACTTTAATTAGTAGTACTTAGAGTCCACTTCGTCCCCACACTACGAGTGAAAGGGAAAATGTAAAGATTACCATTAAAGCAGCCCAAGCAAGACTTACTATATCCATGTGAATGATGTCCCCTATTTCGCTAAATATGAAGGAATTAGTCCATTATTGTTCACTAATAATAGTGGATCAATAGTGAACAGTCAAAAAGGATTCTGACCGAAGACTCTTGAGAAATCAATACACTAAATACACTTCGAATAAGTTTTTATATGATTTTTCTAGTAGAAACAGGAAACATTAAGCCTACACAAAATAGGCCTTGCCATTCGTGGAAGTAGTAAGGGAATGTTATTAATTGAACACATAGATAATAAAATCTATTGTTTCTTTTGTTGACCTTCATAAGTAAAAGACATAAACAATATGGAATGAAGATCAATCATTCCTCCCTATCTTTCCTATTTGATTTCATTTTTACTATCCCCCGATTGGTTCAAGAGTGACAATCGGGCGATAGCCTATTTCATTCTTGGCTATAGGTTAGTGAAAAAAGAAAGACTTTTTTTACTTTTTTCTAAAAAAGCCACGTAACCGTTCAATCGAATATTGATTAAATGCCTGCGCATTTATAGGCTTTCATGAGTCTGTATCCAAAGTATTTTCCTGCTCTTTTCACACCCACTAATTAGCTTGCCTGTCCGGCTTAGAGATCGAGAAGATCCAGTCCGTAGACACTCCATTGTATTGGAAGGACTTCAAAATTCTTTTCCACTAGAATCTTGACGCAAGGATTTCCACCCTTTTGAGTTTTGAGAAGCGACAGATGCTTAGAATCAAGCAAGTAGCAACAGTTCTTTTACGTCTGTGATAGAATAACCCATTGAGTTATATATTGGCCGAACATAATAAGGAATTTTGAGTCTTGTGTTGATCAGGCGACACCCGGATTTGAACTGGGGAAAAAGGATTTGCAGTCCCCCGCCTTACCACTCGGCCATGTCGCCAAAATGATATAAACTAGACTAAAACTTTTCCCCTCTGGAAGATTACTAAACTTCTTTTTTTATTGTACTTGCTCCTTGAATTCCATTTTCTCTTAATATCTTTCCTAAAAGAATTCTTTTTTTTTTGATTGGATTTATCCCTTCAATTAATTGTTTAATTGTATAGTATCTCCAAAGACACAATGCCTAAAAAAAACCTCCTCTCTTATTTCTATTGAAATGAAAAATGAAGTTTTTTTTCACAAACCACCAACTCAGGACAAATTGAACCATTAACTAGAAAATCTTAATTTTTTACTTATTCTTGGATTTGAATCGAATTTTTTACTTAATAAGATAAGAAAAGAAAAATGGATACAGAACTAATTGATAT